ATACTATTCATGTATAAATAGAAAATAAAAATAGAAATTTTTTTATTCGATCTATTAACAATATATTCTTTTGTTCCGTACTTGTTCTATTCTAAGTAATCGAATCACTTGAATTATTGTTCATATTGAAATGAATCCAAATTGGTACGGAGTTGGTCAATGATGCTCGAGCATGTACTTGTTTTGAGTGCCTATTTATTTTCTATCGGTATCTATGGATTGATTACGAGTCGAAATATGGTTCGGGCCCTGATGTGTCTTGAACTTATACTAAATGCGGTTAATATAAATTTCGTAACATTCTCTGATTTTTTTGATAGTCGACAATTAAAAGGAGATATTTTCTCAATTTTTGTTATAGCTATTGCAGCCGCTGAAGCAGCTATTGGATCAGCTATTGTTTCCTCAATTTATCGTAACAGAAAATCGACTCGTATCAATCAATCGACTTTGTTGAATAAGTAGTATTTAGAATAATAGTCATCAATTCGATTTAGCATATATAATATGTCGTAATCTCGATGATGTTTGTGAAACCGAAAGAAATCAAAGTATCTTTGTTCCCTCTTAGGAGTTGATCCAGAAGTAGATTAATTAGAAAAATTCTGGTAAATCATTGATTCATCTGGTGTTCAAATATATGGTGTTTCCAAATTGACTAGATCGAAAATTTAAGAGTTCAAAAATTGATAGATCCAATGTCACATTCAGTAAAGATTTATGATACATGTATAGGGTGTACTCAATGTGTCCGAGCTTGCCCTACAGATGTATTAGAAATGATACCTTGGGACGGATGTAAAGCAAAGCAAATTGCTTCGGCTCCAAGAACAGAGGACTGTGTTGGTTGTAAGCGATGTGAATCCGCCTGTCCAACGGATTTCTTGAGTGTTCGAGTTTATTTATGGCATGAAACAACTCGAAGCATGGGTCTAGCTTATTGATATTGATACGTTCCCGAAAACCCCACTTGAATACATTTTGAATACAGTTTAGTTTTTTTTACCGATTACCGACAAAAACCTGTGCTCGAAAAACAAAATAAGAATATATTTTGTTTTTCGAGCACAGGTTTTTATGGTCCAAGTGTATCTTGTCTTTACCACGAATTATTTTCCTTGGTTAACAATAATTGTAGTTTTTCCGATAGCCGCGGGTTCTTTAATTTTCTTTCTCCCTCATAGAGGAAATAAGGTGACTAGGGGGTATACAATATATATATGTGTCTTAGAACTCCTTCTAACGGCCTATGCATTCTGTTATCATTTCCGCTTGGACGATCCATTAATCCAGCTGGCAGAGGATTATAAATGGATCAACTTTTTTGATTTTGACTGGCGATTGGGAATAGATGGACTTTCCCTAGGACCTATTTTACTGACGGGATTTATTACCACTTTAGCTACTTTAGCGGCTCGGCCAGTTACTCGGAATTCCCGACTATTCCATTTCCTGATGTTAGCGATGTACAGCGGTCAAATAGGATCATTTTCTTCTCGGGACCTTTTACTTTTTTTCATCATGTGGGAGTTAGAATTAATTCCTGTTTATCTACTTCTATCTGTGTGGGGTGGAAAGAAACGTCTTTATTCAGCTACAAAGTTTATTTTGTACACTGCAGGAGGTTCCGTTTTTCTATTAATAGGAGTTTTGGGTATCGGTTTATATGGTTCCAATGAACCAACATTAAATTTGGAAACATTAGCTAATCAATCGTATCCCGTGGCACTGGAAATAATATTCTATATTGGATTTCTTATTGCTTTTGCTGTCAAATCACCGATTATACCCTTCCATACATGGTTACCAGACACCCACGGAGAGGCACATTACAGTACTTGTATGCTTTTAGCCGGAATCTTATTAAAAATGGGGGCGTATGGGTTGGTTCGGATCAATATGGAACTATTACCGCACGCGCATTCTATATTTTCTCCCTGGTTCATGATAGTAGGTACAATGCAAATAATTTATGCAGCTTCAGCATCTCCTGGCCAACGGAATTTAAAAAAAAGAATAGCTTATTCCTCCGTATCTCATATGGGTTTCATAATTATAGGAATTGGCTCGATAACCGATACAGGACTTAACGGAGCCATTTTACAAATAATTTCTCATGGGTTTATTAGTGCTGCACTTTTTTTCTTGGCAGGAACGAGTTATGATAGAATACGTCTTGCTTATCTCGACGAAATGGGCGGGCTGGCTATCCCAATTCCAAAGATATTCACGCTATTCAGTATCTTATCGATGGCTTCCCTTGCATTACCGGGCATGAGTGGTTTTGTTGCGGAATTGATAGTATTTTTGGGAATAATTACCAGCCAAAAATTTTTGTTAATGACAAAAATACTCATCGCCTTTGTAATGGCAATTGGAATGATATTAACTCCTATTTATTCATTATCTATGTCACGGCAAATGTTCTATGGGTACAAGCTATTTAATGCCCCAAACTCTTATTTTTTTGATTCTGGACCCCGAGAGTTATTTGTTTTGATCTCTATTATTCTACCCGTAATAGGTATTGGTATTTATCCGGATTTCGTTCTCTCACTATCAGTGGACAAGGTCGAAGCTATTATATCTAATTTTTTTTTATAGATAGTTTTCATGAATAAAAAAAAAAAAACAAAAAAAAAATCAAAAAGCAATCCCATGATTTTTAAAAAAGTTCGTTGTCCAATGAAAAAAGAAGTCTTTTTTCTTCTCTTAAGTTTAAGTTAAATAAAAAAAAAGAAGTAAAAAAAAATGGAATTTTAATTGTGACCAGACGCCGTTGGCGTTTGTAAGAACCTTTTGAATCAAGTAGTGTGGTGATTCAAAAGGTTCTCGGCGTCTTACACTAAGTTTCGTTTCGATATATGCGCTGTCCTATGTTTGTATTCATCAAGCCCTTTCTCTTTTCTTCAATTCAAGTAGATGTTAATTAAATGAACCATAACTATGTAACCCTATTCCTAATAGATTGACTCCGAAATAGCATATCCAAATTATAAGAAAGCCGAGAGAAGCCACAATTGCAGAATTTACACCTTCCAAATTTGTATTTGTTCGAGTATGTAAATAAATCCCGAATATAGTCCAAGTAATAAATGCCCAAGTTTCCTTGGGATCCCAATTCCAATATGATCCCCATGCCTCATTAGCCCATACTGCTCCCGAAAGAATCCCTATGGTTAAAAAGATAAATCCTAAACTAATAATACGATAACTCCAACGATCCAATTGTTGAATCACTTGATACCTATAATAATTTCTAGCAGAAAGAAAATAAGTATTTAGTAAAACATTACTTTTTTCATTCATGTAGTGAATTTCGCCAAAGCAAAATGACTCATTTCCATTTAAAAAATTATTGCTTTTCCCAAAAATCCTTATAACTTTTCGAAATGTAATGACTAGAAGGGCCGTGGATAATAATGATCCACATAAAAGGGCTGCATAGCCTAATACCATCATACTTACGTGCATCATTAACCACTGGACTTGGAGAGCGGGTACTAATATTCCGGATTGATGGAGTTTGGTTAAAAAACCCGAAGTAGCAAAGCCTTGGGTAAAAATAGCACTTGGCGCGGTTATAGTGCTTAAATGATTTTTATGATTTTTAAAATAGAAAATCCTATGAATAATGGAGAAACTCCATGAAAGAAAGATTAATGATTCATATAAATCACTTAATGGGAAATGCCTTGAATAAATCCAACGGGTGATTAATAATCCTGTTAGACAGAAAAGGGTAGCTATCATCCCCTTTTCGGATGAATTATATAGTCCTTTGATTTCATCGACTAATAAGGTTATCAAATGAATTGTAATTCCAATTGAAACGACCGAAAAAGATATATGAGTTAATACATGCTCTAAAGTTGAAAATATCATAAAAAAAAAATGAAAAGCGAGAATCCCTAAAGTATACAGAATGGGAATCATAAATTAAATTCATTAAAGGACTTTTTGGATATCCTTTCGAAGACGCTATGCCGCCACTCGGACTCGAACCGAGATGCTCTAGCACTGCTTCCTAAGAGCAGCGTGTCTACCGATTTCACCATAGCGGCTTACTCAAAATCATAATAACCTATTTTTAGTCAATCGTCTAGATTGAAAGACTCAATTTCAATGAAATCGTTTTTAGGAAGCATTCAAATTGATGAATAAAAATTCAGTTAAATAGAGATTGAAAGATTCCCCTTTTTGTCGTCTTATTTAGTTATTTAAGATTTCAGTTTTATTTAACTCAATAATGGAAGTTTTCATAGTTTATGTTTTGATAAACTAGAACTCTTATAACGGTTGTAACTAAATAGTTCTAACTTCAATCCGGTGGCAAACTAAAAAAAATGTTCTTTCCCTTTTTTTTTTCATTTTTTATAACTTTTGTATTGTTGTAATTGTTATGTTTTTTTCAGTATTAATTTGTGCTAGGATTTATCAAACCAATTAGGTATTGGAGCTGGACGATATTATATAAAAAATTTTTGATTTCTATCGTAATTGTAATTGTACTCGACTTCAAAAACTTCTTTATAAATTCGAATTTATAAAGATATATATTTTTTGATTGATCCTTCCTTTCAAACATAGGATTTTTTGTTTTGAATCACTTAAAATTTTCACACTATTCGTATACAATATCTGCCTAAATGGAAAAGGGTGCTTTTCTCAATTGGAGTGAAAGCGCGAGGTATAGGGTATATGGTATATATAGTGATTCAAAAAAATAATGATTCAGAAAGTTACAAAAAGTTTTATACTTAATCAATTAGTTTCAACAATCCATTAATTTTTCCTAACATTGATTTTGTCGAAAGATTTTATATCTCCTCTTGTATAGTCTAAATAGAAATAGAAAAGTCTAAATAGAAAAAAAATTATTATTATGTTATTTATAAGTGGGTAGGGTGATGGGGAAAATAAGAATCCCCACCCTGGGACTAAAAAAAATATTCAAATAAAAAGAAAGATGAAACTTTCTAGTTTCTCTTGATTCTGTTTTAAAATAAAAACAAAGTACCATTTTTTCGAATTCAGTAGACAAATCAATTGGTTCAACATTTTAGGGAATGTAAATCGTTACTTACTTTTTTTTTTTATTTTGCTTTTTTTTTATTTCAATTTTCCTATTCTATATTATAGAGATTATAGAGTCTAAATTCTAAAAGAAATTAACTCATTTTTCGAGTCAGGCTGAGTCAGATTATTCCAGCGTTTTATTATTTATCTGTCGTATCTGTCGTACAAAAAAACTTTTTGAATTCCCGGTAGAAAGGGATTTCGCTAACGAAAAAGCTTTCAACGCTGCCCAATATCCCCCCTTTTTCCAAATATTTTTACGAATACGTTTTTTTAATATAGAAGTACGTTTTTTTGGAACTGCCATTCAAAAAAGAAAAGGTTATTCATTGATAAAATTGGATGTGAAAGACATCTATTGTTTAAAAACAAATCATTTTTTATTTTTGCTATTCATTTCAGACTATTCATTTCATTATTTGTCTATTTATTTCCTAAAGTATACTCCCTTTATAAACAAAAATAAATATGTGAAAATGGCATAAAATGGTACTAGAACAAAAAAAACAATATAATATAGGAGTTTTTCAATTTCTATTTCATAAATATCGGTGAAAGAAAAATTCCAATTTCGGAGTTATTGGTGGTACCTTTCTATACCTATTCAAATCGTATATCTATAGGGTGTATTATGCCATCTAATAAAAATAGAATTGGTTGAAGTTGATAAAAAAAAGGGGCAAAAGTCCTTTCGTTTCTATCTCTTTCTATTTTCGGCATGCTACATTTAGATATGAAAAATACATTGAAGAGGTTTTACCTACTTAAAAAAAAAAAAAAAAAATTTCATCTTTTTTTTTCTAGTAATTACTTATTAAATGCCATTTATTGTAATGGAAGACAATTAATCCGTTCCGAAATGAATTAGTTAATGATTCTGAATAAACAAAGAATAAACAAACAAAAATACCGAGTTCTTAGTTTATTGGGGGGTCCTCTTATGATTTATACCAAAATCAAGTACTTAAATTTGGTGTAATTCTTTACTCTTGATCTATGTACATAAATTATTGTAATAGGGAATAATAATTGAAATTTAAATTTGCTCCATCTTCATAAAAATCTTACATAGTAAAAAAAAATTATTTTTTTTTTTATTTTTTACTAGTAACTTATAATTAAGAATAAAAATAAAATTATTATTATTTTATGGAACATACATATCAATATTCCTGGATCATACCTTTCGTTCCACTTCCAGTCCCTATGTTAATAGGAGTGGGACTTCTACTTTTTCCGACGGCAACAAAAAATCTTCGCCGTATGTGGGCTTTTCCTAGTATTTTATTGTTAAGTATAGTTATGATTTTTTCGATCGATTTATTTATTCAGCAAATCGATCGAACTTCTATCTATCAATCCGTATGGTCTTGGACCATCAATAATGATTTTTCTTTCGAGTTCGGATACTTTATTGATCCACTTACTTCTATTATGTTAATATTAATCACTACGGTTGGAATTCTGGTTCTTATTTATAGTGACAATTATATGTCTCATGATCAAGGATATTTGAGATTTTTTGCTTATATGAGTTTTTTCAATACTTCAATGTTAGGATTAGTTACAAGTTCGAATTTCATACAAATTTATATTTTTTGGGAATTGGTTGGAATGTGTTCTTATCTATTAATAGGATTTTGGTTCACACGCCCTATTGCGGCGAGTGCTTGTCAAAAAGCATTTGTAACTAATCGTGTAGGGGATTTTGGATTATTATTAGGAATCTTAGGTCTTTATTGGATAACTGGTAGTTTCGAATTTAGAGATTTGTTCGAAATATTCAATAACTTGATTTCTAATAATGCGATTAACTTTTTCTTTGTTACTTTGTGTGCATTTCTATTATTTGCCGGCGCGGTTGCTAAATCTGCGCAATTCCCCCTCCATGTATGGTTACCCGATGCTATGGAAGGGCCGACTCCTATTTCGGCTCTTATCCATGCTGCTACTATGGTAGCAGCGGGAATTTTTCTTGTAGCTCGTCTTCTTCCGCTTTTCATAGTCATACCGTACATAATGAATCTAATATCTTTGATAGGTATAATAACAGTTTTTTTAGGAGCTACTTTAGCTCTTGCTCAAAAAGATATTAAGAGAGGTTTAGCTTATTCTACAATGTCTCAATTGGGTTATATGATGTTAGCTCTAGGTATGGGGTCTTATCGAGCTGCTTTATTTCATTTGACTACTCATGCTTATTCGAAAGCCCTGTTGTTTTTAGGATCCGGATCAATTATTCATTCAATGGAAGCTGTTGTTGGATATTCTCCAGATAAAAGCCAGAATATGGTTCTTATGGGCGGGTTAAGAAAGCACGTGCCAATTACAAAAACCGCTTTTTTATTAGGTACCCTTTCTCTTTGTGGTATTCCACCCCTTGCTTGTTTTTGGTCCAAGGATGAAATTCTTAATGATAGT